AGGCACGTCACATTAGTTGCATTCGCATTGTAACCGATTAAATGATCCCCCGCCAATGGTTAAGGTAATCCAAGTCTTGTTTAGCCGTAATACCCGTTCGATCATGCATTCACATTGGCTTCAACCTAGCACGCAACCGATGTATCTAATAGTCGTGCGGGAGGAGGGACCTCCGACAACCTCCTACATAAAAACAACTGTCTTCGCTTTTCGCACATGATGGAAGGATCGATCTGTGCATGATGGTTGTTGGTGGCCTACGCGTGAGGGGATTTCACCGGATCAATCACAATATCGTATCGATCTAGAAGGCTTGTGAACGATCGGACATGTAGGGTGATAAGTTCGAAATACTTGATAAAGCTCCTATTGAGTTCGATACAGACCCAATTCCCTTAGTGATCTTAGAACAAATGATTTCCGATGCTCTCATTCTGCTCTTGGAAAAGGACCCACTTGAATAAAAAAAGCACGATCATGTCATCCGTCATATTGATCCGCAAAAGAGAGACGATAGTCGAAAGTTCGATCGTAGAGAACAAGAACAGAGAGAAAGATGAAGGGATCCGGAGTCGGTTCGGGGTCAACGTTGTTCGATCAGTTAGCTACGAAGTCCTCTTTGCGACGAAACGCCTACTACTTCCTTAGAAGGGTTCCTAAGACTAACCTATTTAGGCTAGGTTTCTGCCATTGATCTGAAGGAAGCACCACCACCACTACAAGGCTTTCTTTGAAAGGGTCAGGCGCTTACCTATCTATTAGGTGCTTAGCTATCTACCTTCCCAGCTAGTCACTTCCAACACCCACCACGGTACAGCCAATAGAATAGCACAAGCTCAGCCTATTACTACCGTATTGATCCAGGACCTTACCCTTCCTAATGAGCTTTCCTCAAATCAAAGAGCACGATGTACGAAGACCTAGTGAGATTCTCTTTCCCCCTTCTCTCTAACACCGGGCGTACTAAAAAGAGATGCGGGTGATGACTTCCAAGGTTTCTAAGGTATGAGACATTTGACAGCATGAAAGCAACCGTCGATCATTTCAGATCTTGAAGGGTGTGGGACCTCGTTCCTTCAATAGGATTCTTGGTGCTCACTGCTTTGTTAGTGAGGTGGCGCTACGAGGGGATGTTCGAAAGGCAAGGGTCCGAAGGAGTTCCTCGTTTCCTTTTGATGCTAGTCAAACCGAGAACAAACGTCCTACCGGGATCCGCAATTCGTACAAGGAGCGCATTGCTTGGCCTAAGTCCTGGCATGGGTTGTTGGAAGGTGTCAGTCTCTCAGTTACTTCAGGTTAACCCAGATGTGATCGGACCGGGAGCACATATCTCTTCTATAGCCTTCATCCCAAGCAAGACTAACCCACTCTCACAAACCAATGCCATCCTAAGTAGTCCTAACTAGGACAGTACAATGAGCAAGGTACCTTCTCCTCCTACGGGACATGAGATCTCGTTACTGGAGGAGAGGACCGCTCTAGTTGTTGAATGGTACACAGACGCTACGCTTCGTAATATACAGCTAAAGAAAGTAAAAAGCATCTCCATCTGAATATAAAGAATCATCTATCTGTTAGGAGAGACTTTGTAGTAGTTTAAATTCCACCAGGGAAGAGAGCTAAATGAGAAGGAAGAATGCTTGATTTACCCTTATTCGTAAGGAATCTCGAACTGAGTCTGATCTTTTTGCCTTATAAACTGTTTGACCTTGCCGGAGGGATTTCGATCTTCGTTACCATTCCAAAGTTTCTTATTTCGCTTCCGATTAAGTGTTCGCTGAGACTCTGACTTAAACGCGAGCCTGTGACTGTCCTCTTTCTAATAAAGTCTTGTCTCTTGACCCTGATTGGCTAACCCTGTCCTAGGGGTGTGTGTGTTCGACCATGACGCTTAGTTTGTTATGGCGAGCGAATCGAGAGCTAAGGCTTCAAAGCGATCAGAAAAGCGCTAACGCGACTATACCCAAACTTTAGTTGATGACTAACAAGTTCTCGGATTCGAGCAAATTCTTATATCCTATAGAGGAGGATCAAGAAATTTGAATGATCTAGAGAAAGCACTCAATCTGTGTTTATTGGTTATTTTCGCGGATGAAAAGGAAAAGAAAAGGTGCCTTGTCACAACTCAACACTCCATCAATTGGATCAGCCTTAGCGGATACTCGTTTTACCTCCACTCTAGACGTCGGAGAGAATCTAGGCCGTCCGATGCTCAACCGATAGCCGGTGTATCGGGATGAAGCTAATCTCTCCGGGCACGCTAATCTATTCAGATCAGCTAGAATAATCTTAACTATTCTTTTTTATACGGCCGGGCCGATCAACGACAATATCTGCTGGTTCTTCCTTCCATGCCACTATCTAACCGATAGAGGGAAGGCCCAACCCAATATGAAGAGTGTTCAATGGTTCTGGCTTGAGCGAGGGAAGGAGGGCTAAGCAGGAACAAGTATTCCAACTATCCGCTGCAACCAACCGACAAATACCTTTAGAGGAAAGGGGAGTTAGCTTACTTGGCGACGCTACGCATAGAACCTGGTGATCAGGATTACAGCACTCTTCCTCACCAGGTCCTCCGGGTACTAGAGGAATTCTAAGATGTGATGCCCAAAACACTCCCCCAAGGCGCTTCCTCCCCGAGTCCGCTGATAATAATGATAACTTTCTCAGGGGGCAGAGAGCCTTGAATCGATTGATCTCTATCCATCCCGCTAACCGCCCCGTTAATCCACCAAGAGCTGTAGCGTCCGAATCGGCACCATCACTAGCAGCACATCGAGATCGCCATCCAGCTAGTCTTTGATAGGACTCTGTCAAGAGTCGTAGCAAGTGAAATAAGAGGGTCTTGATCGACTCTGAAAGTAGAGAAAGAACTCCAAGCATTAGCGCTTTGTTCCACCTTCTGGTTGTGTGCTCTCTACCCGTTGTGCTGTCAGCTTCCCTTTTCTTTCTCGACTCTTGGAAAACTAGTGAACCTCTTCCACTCATAATAAAGTGCTTAGTAGGCTCCCTTCCTCGCTTGAATTAGCTTGAAGTGCTTCGCTTTGGTTGGTACAGGAGGAAGAACTGCCTTCTTGCTTGCCTACTACCTGATAATAACAACAGCGCCCCTGCCTCCAACAAGCAGAGGAGGAAGCGATAGCTAGCTCGACCTGCTTCAAAGCCCCAATTCGTTAGCTTAAACCTGCGATTCATTAGTTGCGGCAAGAGCGGCTAGCTGATAGAGATGCCACAGCTGCTTCTTCAGGAAGAGCTGCAAAGGCGAAGAGCGGATCTAATGGCCCAGGCCTAGTAGCTCGGGTCGGGCATGCCCTTGATTCTATTCTTTCTCCTCCCTTAACCTATAATTCGCCGGGTCCTTTTCCTCTGCTTTTTGTCGAATGAAGCCTGTAGCACTGGACTTGCTTAGCTTCTAAAAGCTATGAATGAGGTTAGGATTGAGACTACGATCCCCACTCTCTTAATCCCTCTTGCTTCTTACCGTTGTTAATCAACATAATGAATTTATATTCTCCGGTCTGGGAAGAAGAATTAAGAAATTATACCTGTGCTATCAAGAAGAGGAATACGAAAGTTATCCCATAATGTGCATATTAGGTAAGGAATTGAAGGCTCATTTGAACAAAGACTAAGGACCTCGATCATCTCAGACACTTTCTGGGTATTGAGGTAACTTGGTCCAAGTATGGTCTTAGTCTATCACAGCGTAAGTACTTGACATATTGACTTTCTGAAAGTGGTATGCTGGGTGCGAGACTCCTATGACTCTAATGTCAAGTTTGAAGCTGAACAGGGAGAGCTATGTAGTGCTCCAGGAAGATATCGGAGACTTGTTGGGAAACTTATTTATCTTACTGTGACATGACCAGATATTGCTTTTGCTGTTGGAGTTGTTAGTCAGTTTATGCATGCCCCAAGACAGCCACATTGGGAAGCAGTGTGCAGGATATTGTGGTATCTTCAGAATGCTCCTGGAAAGGCTCTTATGTACAGGCCGTCTGATAGCCTTGATATGAATGGATTTTCTGATGCTGATTGGGCTGGAAACCATGATTGATAGAAGATCGACTTCCGGTTATTGTACGTTTAGTAACATGGAGGAGCTAGAAGCTGAATGTAGTGACCCGATCGAGTGCAAAGCTACTAGAGAGGGCGTACGATCTAAAGTAAAGAGCATCCCCATAAGAAGGCAGAGGTTAAGCTGGAAACACGAAACGAAGAACAGCTTCGGACCGAGGAACAGCCATAAGAGGTATTCTCTTAAAGAAAGGAACAAACCCAAATAGCCAACTCTATCCTCAAGCAGCCTATACCATGAGTAAATGTTCCTAAACCCCGTTGGATGTTGGACGTTAGCTCAGTCGCTCCTAGAACAGCCAACAATATGAAATGTTAACTACCCGCGGCTACTTCACTCTTCAACTCGGGATGAAATCAGCAACATCAATACCTTAGTCAGCAACGGGGACTTAGCTCATCGATTAACTCAAGCATCGGTACGCCCCTTACTATAGTCCTGACTTACCTCTGGAGATAAAAGAACTCAAGGGCAACTCCTAGAACATCACTCTCGTAGCTGCCTTAGGCTCGATAGCTCTCGGAATCAGTAGCCCATAACATATCATGTCATACCGGGCCTAGGCGTATACCGTCCCATACCGTATCATATCGCCCGGGGAGCTACGTTCCCGAACCTCACATCAGATTCAATACCAATTTACATTGCCTCCATTTGCCTGCTTTAGCCGCTTCAACCCGAGAGTCGCTCAATCAACTACTAGATCCGGAAGTCGAAGCCTAGAAGCGAGCACATTTGCCTTACGATGGAAGGTACGTAGGTAGATAGACCGATTGCCATGAATGAATGAATGAACTTGCCCGTAGATACGTAGATAGACGGAACATCTACGTAATTAAGTATGAGCGGGACAGCACCGATAACAACCAAAACGCCAAAGCCGGTCTTCGCCTCGCCTGCGATAGATAATATCCCTGCCCGGCTGTTCCGCAGTGTCGCTACTATTTATTAAGTAAGTAAGTAATTAGTTTGATATAGCATAGATAGAGCCCCAAGGGGGAGAAGTTAGAAGTATATCATTTCAGTGCCAGTGGGGGCGACCTTCCATCTTTTAGAATATAGTTGTTGGTGCAGTTCCTCTCATTCCTGTCTCGCCCCCTGAGTGTAGTTGATCTAACCTAGTTCTTTCGTTGAGGTATTCAAGTTGAAAGGAAAGCGTATAAAATAAAGAGGGCCTCAATGGAAGAGCGTATTTGTTGAAAAAGGAGGTTTTCGTTCAGAAGGCTCCTCGTTTCCGAGAAGAAGAAAACAGGAGGATGGGGCTTGGGATCGGATCTTCTAAGGCGGACTTTGCCGGGTATGAAGGAATGAGGAGCGCGAAGGGTTAGAGCTTTGGGAGTGCTTGAAAGTCTAAAGGTTAAACAGCCTTCGTCCTAATCCCTGGGGAAGGGAGTGGCTTAAGGAAGTTGAGTAGGTTAGGCAGATAGTTGTGAAAAGATGTTAGTAGTAGCTCCCTGCTTGATAGGACCTACTTGGCTTAGGTTGTTGAAGAAGCAGCGATAAGACCAACAGCACTTTGTATTGACTTAATGCTCCAATCAAAATGAGTTCGTGATCTATCAATCCGAAAGGTAGAGCATACCCAATGAGCGAAGGAAGGAGTTGGTAGCAGACAAGTCATTCAACAAAAGTTTCATTTATGCAGGGCTTAGTTATTGCTGTTGCCCGTTGATACAAGTCTTGGAGTCGAACCTTTACTTTCCAACGAAGCTTATTTATACCTATACAGTATATGTCCTATCTTTAGAGTAGTATATATCAATATATAAGGTATAACTAAAACCTATATAGTATATTTCCTATCTTTAGAGTAGTATATATCAATAAACTGTTATAAAATATATTATTCTATCCTTTTGCACTTTCTCCCAGTGAAAACTGTCTACTTGATTTGTACTATTATCAGATCTGATAGCTACCCGTAGACGTGACGCTGTCAGTGATAGATGTAGGCACAAAGGAGATAAGAGCAAACAAACACAGAAGCAGGTACGCTGACATTTTAGATAAAGCTACTTCTCAAGAAGGAAGCTGACCGCTAACCGTAGTAGATGATGCGATCAGTCACACCTCTCTGATTCTTTTTTTGAGAGTTAAAAGCAAACAAGCAACGGAAGCGAAGATGCGATGATACGCTCACTTCTCTTCTATTCAATACGCCTGCTTTTCTATAAGAGAAAAACACTCTTATTTATTGTGACAAAATATCACTCTCAAATGAGAACCCGTATAAACTCACTCAACGCAGTCTGTATTACCCCTACTATGTGCCGGAACACCTTGACTCTTACACCTTGCTATAATCAAATATGGTGTGGAATTCAACATGTATTTACTAGCCCTATGAATCTTGTTCTCAATTGTCGACATATGTCACTTAGGCTTGAGCCATACCATTTTCATTTCAACACGGGTCGGGTTCAGATTCACCCACATTCTATTAGCATGCGTACACTAGCCTTGTATATGCCTAAAGTAGCTGATATGTTTAAGTGCATATTTTCCGAAATCTCACCTGAACGAATAAAAGAAATGCAGGATTCAATCATAAAGAAGAATGCTTACAACCTCACGCCAATTACTCTTTCAATAACGGAGCCTTGGAAGGTTGCTGATGATTTGACTGATTTGAAAAAAGCGCAGTCTACACACGTATTCCAAATCTCAGTCAATAATGGCATCACTTATCAAGCACAACCTCTACTGGAGGATAGATTAGTCCTCATAACTCTCACACTTTTACTCACTTCTATATTAAATGAATCTTATAAGCCTTTCACACATAGTTGCTGCTGGCATGGTAAAAATCATATGATTAGCTCTGAACTACTGATTAAAGACTGTATTAAGACGTATTTTGACAAAATCTGTGTAGGGAATGCTGCTGTTTTGTATAAATGGAATTTGATGGATTCCATGAATACTCTAAACGAGGGGGTACTTTTAGAAATGATATGTAGGTATGTAACGGATGAATCACTTATGGAATTGTTAACTCAATTTATAGACCTACCGATGCTTGATTCAAATGGAGAAAACATTAGGCTAAAAGTTCACAGTTCTATCTCTATCCCACGCTCTGATATGATATCAGGACTCCTACTGGATTTTTACTTGACATTGTTAGATACAGAATATATGAAGATGTATCCAAAACATAACTATATAAGGTGTGGTCACGAGGTATTCATTTCCATACCTTCAAATGAGATATCACTCCACTACGACATTAATTCGCTTGAGGAATATCCGAAGGATTTTTAAATCCTGCTTAAGATACTTGATTTGTCTTATGATTTGAGTTGTTTGACACCTGCTGATGCTGAAAATAATGCTTCTCTACGCTCCGATTATTTCGCTACCTTTCATCTCAGCGAAAATGGAGTAGTTACATATAAATTCTTGGATAATCCCTTGGGTTGGAAGTTCTGAATGTGAGATCTTTCCTGTTTAGTGATTGGAATGAAAGTGGGCAATGGGCTGGTGGCCATACTTCAAGACCTTGTTCAATCAATTAAAACCTTGTTCAATCAATTAAATCAAATCGTTAATGAAGACGGACTTATCTCCATATTATCTTACAATACTAAGATAGTAGTCAAATTGATTTGGACGGATCTTAAACTGATTGCAACCCGTAGATGTTGATGTAATCAGGCAGAGAGATACGGACAGAGGAGATAAGACCTAATCAACAACAAAGAAGCTTCAAGATAGAGAAAAAAGCTCTATTTCAAATAAAGAAAAAAGATCCATAATGAATAATTCCACTATCATTCTTAAAAGGTCTAGTCTCTTGAGTTCTACTACCAGGAACGCATGCTTATATAGCCTGGTACATCTAACCAGACAATCTCGCCATATGTGCTACGTAAGAGTCAATCCTGACGAATTTGGCTTTAATACGCAGAAAGTCACACCTCACCATATTTCTGTAAACATGAATACGCTAGCCTGCACCATACCTAAAGTGTATGAAAGATATAAAACATTGTTTGCACAAATAGAACCTGAACGTGTAATTGAGATTCAGAAGAAAATCAAAAAGAATGCTTACAAGTTCACACCTATTAGACTTCAAAGACTTGATCCTCACATTGAACCTCTCGATAAATTGATAAACGATTTCAATATATATCCGTATAGAAGTCAATTCGTAGTCGCTCTCGATGGTATCGCATATGAGGCTCAACCTATAGATTCAGATAGGCTTGTGCTATGGAGTTTCGCTGTTATACTCACTTATATATTAAATGAATCTGATCCCGCTTTCACACATAGTTGCTGCTGGCATGGGAAAAATTCTCAGATTCATAGCAGTTTTAAGGCTTATTTTAATAAAATATGTGTTGGAAATGCTGATGTCTTGTATCAATATACTTTTCTAGATTCTATGAAGAGTATAAACTCGAGGATGCTTTTAAAAGCTGTAAGTGAGTTTGTAATGGATTCATCACTTATGGATTTGTTACAACAATTTATAGACCTACCGATGCTTGATTCAAATGGTGAAAACATTAGGCCCAAAATCCAATGTTCTATCCCACCCTCCGAAATTCTGTCACCATTACTACTAGATTATTACTTAACATTTTTGGATGAGCAATATTTATCTACCTATAAGCACAACTATGTAAGGTATGGTCATGAGGTATTGATTTCTATACCTTCAAAAGAAGCCCTAAACCTATACTACATTATAGAGAATCAAAGAGTCAATAAATATATGTATGATTTGAAGATCCTATTTAAGGAAGTAATGAATCTAACTTATAGTGAAAGTTGTTTGACACCAGCTGATGCTATAAAGAACGCTTGTATACATTCCGATTATTTCGCAACCCTTTCTCTAAGCGAAAAAGGTGTTGTTACATATATAATGGATAATCCACACCTATGAGTGATCTTTCCTTACAAAGGAAGTTTCATTCTTCCTAAGTCAGCTAGAATCTTAGGTCATCGGTTACCGACTCCACAGCGAGCCTTAGCCCTATTGCTTGGAGCACTATTGGTCGAGACTTTTTCGATGCACTAGCCGACTTGAAAGAAGAAAACCACAATTCATACTTTCTATATGATAATACTTAGATAGAGTACTCATGTACGCGGGTTGTTAGTGAGCTGCAGAGCCTTAGTATCTTAATGCAAGTCGAAGTTGGCGCTCCATGCTTTCGTAAAAGCTTCTAGCTTCTTTTGGCCAAGTACTGTTTAGATTGAAGGAGAGTCAGATTCTTTATTATCACTCTTCTCATAGCTATTGTCCGGACATAGCGCCCTTAACCCCGACCTGAGGGAGGCGTCGGAATGCAGCAAGTGAGACTCCTCGCAGGAGTCGACCGATAAGGGCTTGAGCTAAGTAGGAGAAAGAGCGAGTCCGTAATAAGAGATCTTTGCTTTGAGCGAGTCCTTAATAAGAGATCTCAAAAGCGACAGAAAGATAGTGAAAAGCATGAACGAACCCAACAAGCAACTCAACAAGCAACGGTAGAGCGCCCTAGCGCGAAAGCCGTTGCGCAACAAGCAACGGTTTCAAGCCTAGCGCGAAAGCCGTTGTGCGTTAGTCACGCACATACGTTTTCTTGCTGCATACGTTTTCTTGCTGCCCGGCGCGCGAAAGCCGTTTTCTTGCTGGATTAGACTTATTGAGTGAGAAAGCTAATGAAATGAAAAGACTCTTTCAATCGGGAAAGGATAGATCTAACAGAAGGCTAGGCTAACCACTATCAAGGCAGGAAAGAGACATTCGCATACTAGCTATCACAAACTAGAAGACATTCGCATACTAGCTATCACTGGAGATGACCTAAGTTCGTTAAGCCACATACTAACACTAAGATCTATCTCTTATCCTGCCTTCCCTAGCATCCATATTCAGTTAGCTACTTCCCTCAGGAGAGAGACATTCCATCCGGTGTCCAGAGCTTATACGGGTATAGAGATTGGTTGCAGTGCTCCAAACCGGTAGTCGCTTTCTTTTCTTCCTCGCTTACGCGATCAGAGAACCGATCCTCATCGGCTTGCTTGCCTTTCTTTTGTGCTCTAGCGTACCTCCTTCGAAGTGAATGACCAACCTAGCTCTCGTGTATGGAATGAGAATATGGCCCACTCAACATTATCATATGCTTTCGCGGGGACGTCCAATCGTACCTTCCCACATGCCTGAGTTGATCTTGTTCTTGTTGTTGCTGTTGTTGCAGGGACGGGTGGCACTCAGTCCAGCCATGGCACTTGGGGATGACATGGCTAGGACTGTGACTCTTGCAGCTGTGGGAAAGATAGATGTTCTTGTCCTAGTCGAGATATATACATCGGTGTAAAAGATTGAGTGAAGGATAAAGAATTGTTAGCCATTGTGCATTGCCTACGAGTGAGTGGAGGGAAGGTACTCTCCAAAGATAGGGCCGACCGTAACGGACATAAGATCATCCGCCACCTGGTCAACAACTCTTCCTAGGTCTCTACGGATAGTGCTGTGAGTCAATTTGTTGAGTAAAGAACTAGACACTGGCGTCGATCTAGGCTTGCTCTGAAGGTCTTCCCCTTAAACTCGGAAATTCATTTGCTTAGGAATGTAGGCCCAACCCTTTTTATCCAATAATGTATCGCAATCAAGCAACGGAGGTCGAATTCCTATCTATTATTTTAGAGCGGACGGAACTTTGGTGAAGAAAAACAAAAGCAATTGGGAGTCGTTGGACGCCCGATCACTGGAATTCTTCTTCCTTCTTGCAGTCGTGGAATTCCTTACTTTCTGCTTAGCACTTTGTCTACCTAGCTACCGAGCGTAGCCCCCGGCCTCTAACCCATCCTTCTACTTTCTTTTTCTAAGACGTTTCCCCCGCCCAAAGGGAGGGGTTGTCTTTACTGCTCTCGAACCGGCTTATACTAGATCCTTTGGTTAATCCGACGATCTACAACCTTGGGTATTGTACTTTCTTTATCCCGAATGGCCATGGGCCGCGAAGTGTAATCACTGTAGAAGTTGTTTACGTGACATGATGGTCTAGCCTAATAGGCGTGTTTCTTGTTAATTAGAATTAAGGAAATGATGCGACAGAGCATTGGTTGTTGAGCTTCTCCTATTTGTATTTGGTCGGCTGTTCATAAAAAGCTATTCTCTACCCTTTTTGCTTTCGGGATCCAACAACCTGAGCTTATGCCGATTCTGATGCTCCATCTGATTCTGATTAAGCGAACTCTTCCTCCAGGATGCTGACCGAAACAGAAGGATATGGAATGGAGGTTGAACCTCATTCATAAGCTTTGCCTATGACTGACGGCGGGCATAGGGCTACTCATAAGGAGCCGCTCGCATCTTTCCTCTTCCTTGTGAGGTCCCATACCACTGGACATGCAGATGCAGGCGCTATTTGCCCAATTGAATGAGATCTTTCGTTTAGTAAACAACGGTGGGGCACGAAACTCACTTACTTTGTCTTAGAGAAATGGCCCTACTTTCGTCACCTGACTTAGAAACAAACGTCTCATCCGTGGATTCAGATGCTCAAATGCTCCGGCTTGACGCTGCCACCGGATGGTTCAATAGATTCTATTTCCGGGGCATCCGAAGTCTCTGGTCTAGCAGGAATGGCTTCCTATTCTGCCTAAGATCGAGTGGTTTGACACTCCCTTCTTACAGGTCGGGAGCCCCGATACCGTGTTGGTGGCTTCGGATTGGATTGATAGACAAGTGAGTGAGGAAGAATCTCATGTAAGTCTAAATCAACGGACAATCCTATTGCTTGTCAATGATTGGTGTAAATGCTTACTTGTAAATAATTCTTAGTGTAATACTTGCTCGTAAATTGATAGGTGTAATACTGAAGATAGGAGAAACTGGATCAGAAGCAAGAATAAAGCGCTTTAGCGTTAGGGCGATAAAAGGTATGAGCGTGACTAACGGCAGCAAGAAAACGTATGCAGCAAGAAAACGCCCTATATATATAAAGGCGTTAGCGCCGAGTGAAGCGCGCAAAGCGCGAAACGAGAACTAGAGCAACGGTGGTTGTTCCTGTAATCGAGTAATCGAATATGGTAGCTAGTCGACGAGCGTAGTATAAGAATCTCTTTTCTTGTTAGGCTTGTACTTTGGATTGCTAGAAGACGTGGTAGTTCCTTCTTACTTTTCCTATCTTAGCTGTGTCGTTGACTGGAAGTGAATAGCAGACGCAGCAATAACTTCTCGTCTGCATGGTTCGACTAAGGAGTGAGGAGTTGCTTGTTCCTTTCGGCACTAAGCTTACTCTCTTCCAGATCCTCGCTTCTATGGGCCAAGCGAATGCAGACTTTTGTTCACAGGATCCGATCAGCTGCATCGATTACAGCGTCAGCTGACTAAGGAAATAGAAGACTCTTAAGCACCTTACGTTTATTGAATGGGGCCGGTAAGGAAAAAACGTTCATTCCACCACTTCACTTAGTTAATTAGTGCGAAAGAGTGACTTTCAGTAGACCCTTTCTTTTATGAAGTCAATTACCACATCACCCGATTGAGTAGCAGAAGCGGCACCAGATACGGATTTATCGGCAGAAGTTTGATCTTCTACTGAAGACGAGTCCGTGGCATAAGACTCTACTCTAACAGTAGAAAATAAAGCGACAGCATCTTATTCAGTGATAGCATCCGATCCGGGTTTAGCAACCGTTATTGGACCGACTTACTTTTCTTTATTTTGTTTTAAGAAAGAAATGAAATACCAGTTCCACATCCTTCCTATTCTAGGATCCCCGTTCTATTCTCTAGGCCAAGATTCGCTTTTCCAGGATCACTTTTATAGGCAAGACTGTTCTCCCCGCTATCCAGGAACAACAAAAACAGAGGTCTCTATGCCAAAGGTACTGTCTGGTTCTAGGTTTTGGGTGGTACCAATTGGTCTGATTCAGCACCAGCTGCTGAAGAGGAGACGGCTGATGGATAAAGGGACATCCAATTCTTCAGTGAAGCAGCATATATTGATCTCCTTTTCAAGATAGTCACAAAGAAAGAAGGGATATGGGAGAATCTTTCTACTCCCTTTCTTTACCTAGACCGTTCTCCTCTCTCACTCACTTATATAATAGCTATTAGAGAGAACGCTTGCTATCCGCTGAGTGAGCTACATCTTCCTATCCGAACTACCTATCCGGTGAGTTCACTACTTCTTCCTATCCGAACTACTTCTTCTGCAGCGAAGGCCTGTCATCGAATTCTTCAAACCTGGAGCATGTCGATCCTGAATGAAACTAAACCATGATTGATCCTACTATCAATCCGTCATATAGAGGCATAACTCCGGCTCTCTCTACGGGTGGAGGGAGGGGCATCGTGAGACCTTGCACCCCAGGCCGGGAAGGAGGGGCAACAGCCTTGTCAAGGCGCGGGTCAAGCCAACTCAAAGTTCAGCGATTTATACCGATCAAGAACAGAGCGCGGCTAAGTCCTACCACTATTATTGCTTAAGTAAGCGCATTCATCCACATCCACAACAGAATCCACTCACTAAACTAAAGTCGAATAAAGTCCGTACGCTTGAATGAAGCCCTACCCCTACGCTTGAATGAACTCCTGAAACATCCACTTCAATTGATTCTACTTCATCTCCCCCAGGCACCCCTTTCTCTCCTTACCAGCCTGGACAAGATGGATGGGATGAAGGATTGCGGGGACAAAGCAAGCCAGCCAACAAAGATTGATCCAGTTGCTGTTGGGGACTTTCCCGGGGATGGGAGTCCATCATATCATATGAGGATTCACCTCTGAAACTCTAAAGAGGGTCCTACCCTACGCCCGACAACAAGAATCGCCTGAGCCAATTAGCTGTTGCCGACCGTGCTTCACTCCACCTCGCTTCCTTCCCCAGATGATTTAGCCTACTCATTGACCAGTGACTTCGGCATCGAGACACTGACTCCCAGATCAGCTAACTACTCTTTGTAAGGCAGAGCTACTTTCTGATCCCCAATGACAATATCGTCACCAGTGGGATTGGGGGCTATGAGTTGAACTGAACTAGACCTGTAATCAAAACTGTGGACATGGGTTAACTCCTATCCTGTAGGGACTATCCCACATTGAATCGACAACAAGTATCTTTCCTTTCAAAGATTGCTGCTTGAAACGAAGTCTGACTCTTCCGGATACGCAACGCCCCTTCTGGAGGCCTTACGACGGCTACTTTTATTGAAGAATTCGGCGTCACGACTGCTTTCGATGGCAATCCTTGATTGATTTCGGAAGGGGTGCGAAAGAGTTCAACACTACGCTCATTTCGTAGATCTACGATTTCAAGAAAACGATCTGATGTCTATATGCTAAACACATGAAATTGGCCTTGGCTAGAATAGCTAATAGGCGGGTAGATTGGTTGTCATACCCCTGTCTTTCTTACTTCCGAGTTGGTGAGTCACTTGCTAGTGTCGACATAAGCACTTTCTCGGTTATAACTGTTAGTCCTTCTTCCAGCGTAACCATTGGATTCCCAGGAAGAGACGAAAGAGACTCGCGAAGAACAGTCAAGTGGATGGAAATAGCATAAATAGAGCCAAGCCTTCTCTAAAAGAAGCAAGTGCAAGTCCCAGGAAAGCAGCTACTAGCTAATGTCAGAAGATCTTTGCTTGATTCGACTTCTGCCTTGATGTGCCTCTTCCTTTTGAAATATGAAATTAGAGATTCAGGTCAGTCACACAAAAAGGAGTAGCGAAGGGTTCAGTTGCATTAACTTCTGCGGATACGAGGGAGAACTCGCTATTCCTAATACTAAGACTGCGTCTCTTGCATACACTTAAAAAAAAAATGAAGATAATCTTGAATGACCGTCGGGCATTTTCAGGTGGCGAAAGCCCAATGTATTCATTTTTTCTTTGATTCCGCCCGTAGGCGCTAACAAATAAGTAAGAAGCAGGTCCGATAGTGAAGGGAGAACACTTGCTTGGTACAACTCTCATGTGGACGTCCTGCTTGATACAAGCAATCAGTAGAAAATAAGACAATAGGCAGAGGCTATTAGTCAAGCGGGGGATTCCTTAGCAATTTAGTGAATATGAGACCTTCTATTCTATTGATCTGGAATTGGGCCAATACGATTGATAGGTAAGGTAGTCGTTCAGGTAATGGGCTAGAGGAAGCAAATTCCTCTGTCCACGCGTGGACTAGACCGATTGAAAAGATTGTGGAAGGCCGGGTCAGGCAAAAAGACGGGTATTACTCTCCTATAAGAATGGACGTGTAGAAGCATCTCGATTAGTTTATACCATTTGTAATTGGTAACGAAAAGGATTGTTGATGCTCTGCTTGTACACAAGAAGTCGAATCCGGCTTTTTCTTTTGATTATTAGGAGTATGTATGCCAGGTACTGCTTTTGGATGATCATAGGCCCTCAGATAATGATTGTGTCAGTGCATGATGACCCGAAGTCTTAGTGTGGCTGACAAAGGGGCTTACAAGAATGAACTGTTGAACTAGCTCGCGCGGAAAAGATATATCCGTTAGTAACGAAGAAAGTGCTAATCTCGCAGTCAACTGTTAAGAAGCGGCGGAGAGAGGTGTAAATCATGAATCAGCAAGCCTTCCAAAAAAGGATTTCGCCGTGGAGATTTGGTGATAGGCCTGCGTTGGTACATAAAATAAAGACTTTCCAACCCGACCATTCAAGGAAATAGACAAGATTGAAGCTCCTTGCTTGGGTTCGGTTATCATTAAATGTATAGGGCCACTTTGGGTATTGAAGTGAAGATACTTGCATAAACTTCGGGCGTAGAAGAGAAGCCCTTTCTGATACGTCAAAAAAGAAGCCGATTCTACGCCGTAAAGGAAGCGTGTGCCCAATCACTAACCAGGAGGTGGTGTTCATCAAGCCCTCTCTCCGGACTTAACCTAGACCTTTGTCCGGCCTAAAAAGCCCTTCTATCTAAGCTAGAGTTCCATTCGAGCAGAAGTCTCTAGCCTGCTGTATAGCCTACCGTCAGGGGCCCGGCAAACGGAACTCAGAGCTGCTCAACGCACCACCAGCCCTTGGCACAACGATCAGGTCAAGCAAAGGGCTCCAACCAAAGGGGCGCAGCGCGCACATAACTCCTTGATGAAAAAGAAAAAGCAGGGAGTTATAAAGCTCTTCACATTGTTAAACAGGAATCCTTGAATTGCTTGATGACATTCGATTTCGTTCCGTCGGCGATCCTCCTTATCATGTCTCCTTGTGTTTCTGTTCCTCTAGCTAGGCTAGAGCAATCTAGATTGAAAGAATTACATAAATAGAGTGAAAATCCTTCGCGTATTAGGAACCAGCCCGGTGTTTAGCTATGTATAGGACTTTTCTTGGGATGACTGATTGACTGTAATGGGAATGAGTAGCCCCTCACCCTAAACAAGCGAGCACAATAGAGCTTACAGTTGTCGTCTATCTTCGCTCGATCACCGAACCATCAGTCTTAACTTAACTCCTTGAATCAGTCAGCAAATTAGTAAGTCCATCAATCTGTAGTGGAATAGTCTCACCAGCCCGTAGAATAGTCCAGTAGTGGGTGAGTAGAGTCTGTGCTTTGGTGGGCACCGGACAGCACAGCAAGAAGCTTCTCGGCCGCCCTATCGCACACGAGATGAGAGTATACAGTACGCGTAACTAAGTGGTATCGGCAATAGTGAAATGAGCGGGGTCGGGCTCAACCAACGACACCTGGTCTGGATCAGAGCAGCAGTGTTGACCTTATTACTTCCCTTCTGAACCTATGTCCTTTTTATTGCTCTCAAAGAAGGTTTGGAAATAAAGGACAAGGCTGTGAAGATCTTGTGATAGGAAGCTTTATTGGCAAGAAGAGTCCTGGACTTCCATTATGTCAGAGAAGCATGTACCCGTACTTGGCAATTCGAAAAAAAGTGTTTTATGCAAAGATATGGCGAGCACATGTATTCCTTCAAGTTCGAGAATGAGGAAGACAGATTGCAAGCTCTTGAAAAAGGCTCCTTTCACATTGCCAGCCATTTGTTCATTGTTAGACCGTGGAAACCGTTTATTGAAGCAGAAGTTCATGATCTTAAATCCATTCCCATTTTTTTTTATTATAAAAAGAGTCCCAATGGAAATGTGGGATAACGAGGTCTGCGCTAAATTACAAGTGTGATAGGTGTTCCATTATTCATGGACAAGGCCACGGAGGAAAAGACTCGAACCTCGTATGCTCGAGTTTGTGTGGAGATTTAAGTGGATTGTGAGTTCATTCCGCTTGTGATTGATCAACGTAGAGTGATCAACATCGGTGTAGAGGAGGCCTTTACGATGCAAGCATTGTGCTGTTTTTGGTCACTCGACAGTTAAATGCCCAAAGCATCCAACACTAAGTCAGCAAGGGAAAAAGGTTACACCTATGTGGTTGCAACAGAATAAGGAAGTTAATGGGGAAGATAAAGAAGTTGTTGCGTAGGTAAACTCCCTCGACTTGGAAACAGTCTTAGTAAGCAAGGTCCTCTCTTTAGGGTTTAACAAATCACTATACGAAACTCAACTCATAGTAATAGGCAGGACAGGAGATGACTACGTTAATGCGAGTTAGGCTCCTCGATTGCATTCTCAATTGAGAAAAAGCATGCCTACCTACTATCCCGGAGGGGAAGGAAGCCAAAAAGCCTCCTCGCGCAGGAGCGCTACTGCATGATAGTGGAGTGGAGTCAGGCTTCTTAAGAGAGATTCGTTACACTTACTTGAATTCATGACTACTCGAAAGAATTTCATTGATTTAGTTACTGAAGATGGTAAGACGTATGATCCACGAGAGGATTGGGCTTAGAACACCATCGGTGGATAAGATCACATCTTCATGACAACAGGTTAGTTAGGCCTCACTCAAGGTAATGGGCCAAACCTAACGAGTCAAAATTGGATCTTCTTGTATGACAAAACCACAGATTGGGCTTAATTCAAGGCCCAGAAAAGATGGGTTGAATCCATAAACCGCTCCGTGGGGTCCAATGACTCTCAGAATGGCTTAGAATTGCACACAATTGCTATAACTTGGGTCTATTCAAAATCCTTATGGGCTCAAGTCGTATTGGATCCTAAGTCTCACACATCGGGCTTAATTCAAAGCCCACAACCAATGGAAGAGCCTACAACTTGACCATGCACTTAGACACCAACACTAGGCTCTATTCGAAGGTCTCGACCAATCGGGCTTAATTAAAAAAAAGCCCTTTCCTATTTATTCTAAAGGTCTATCATAGGGCCGATTAAATGTTTACATTCAATCACGTGGAAGCCAGCCCAGCAGTTCCCATCTATCTTCCCTCCCCGGTCAACTCATGCGGGGGAATCATTCTTTCAGAACCTCTCCCGGAAGAACGAATTAGGACGGTCTGATGCTTTGGACTCCGGAGAAGATTCTGGACAGAGGCCTTTTCAAACGCAAGAACAGACCAGTGACTAGGTGGCTTGTCAAGTGGGTGGGCCTTCCAACAGAAGATGCAACTTGGGTTGACGCAGAGGCCCGCTACCCCGATTTCAACGCCTGAGGTCAGGAGGGGGGAGGCTTTGTTACACCCAACGCAGCATTGCCCATTCAAGTAGCCCAATATCATTAGTAAAGCCCATATCATGTATGCGTATCAGCCCATTGTCTTTTTTCTTGAGTATTGCTATTGTAAGCAGAATATCCTTATGGTCACGTGCTGGTCTCGTGTCTATCAGCAAGTGTTGCCCTAAAAGATTGCAGGTTAGGAATGGGCGTTGCGCCGTTTCAATGAAAAACCACTTTCCTTTTCTGTTATGTTATTTCAAAGGACTTAACACTTGGAGCTTTGAAGAGGCACTCAAGTGCTTGAACTTGAAGGAGAAATAAAGAGAAGCTCTCCGTAGGGAGGTCCCCCAGAACCCAAAGGACATGGGATATGGGATATGGGACGCGTGTCTGGAAAGGAATCAGCTTAATTCTTTCTTCTGTCTCCCGCCTTACACAGTTTGACACGCAGTGATACCTGATTGGCTCAAAATCAATAGTTGTAGAAATAATTGCATTCAAACAAGCACGCGGGAAAAAGCAAGCGTCTGATCAGATCAGATAGGCCAAACTTCTTTTTCTTAAGCGAGGACTACGCTGGCGAGTGACGATTGGCCAAGGAGAGTTCCATCCTGTAGCTGGGTAAAAAGAAGCAAGTTAAAGACGAGTAGGCAGGGTACGACGAAGCCCACGGGGTGACACATGGTTGTACTGGTCAGCTTTGGGCTGGAGATTGACGATTGACTGAGCGTGCTTTGGCAGCTCGTGGTGGAGTACTCTCTGACGGATTCGCTCTATTATTGCCTCCTATTCTTGAGGGAGTGATCGGGATTTCTAGCAGATACTCAATTTTGCCTTAACCGAGTTCGATTAAGAAAGGGCGTTAAGCATAATAAGAAAAGGGTTAAGGGCCCCAAGGCCTATAAATAGAAGCTTCTTTCAGTCTCTATTTGGCAAAGGGAGACGGGGAGGAACTTAGAAGTCGGCAAAAAAAGCTTTGAGTGTAGTCATGGATATCGCTAACAGACTTGCGAGAAATGAGCAAGAAATCTCTCAAGTGGAAGAGGAGAAGCTCCAACGGGAGCAATTGCTGGGTCTGTTCTGGGAGCATCCGCCTGCTCTCGATCCTGAGGCCGTTGGAAGAGCGATGCAAGTGATCCGGGACCGCATTCGCGGTCTGGAAGACAGGAAGAGGGCCCTCCTTCAAGAGAAGGAAGCTCTCCATGTGGAGCTGGCCTTCGCCTTAGAGAGCAACCGTGGGGGAAACGGAGACAACGGGGGGAACTAATAAGAGTCCGTCGACTCTTTCTAGAAGATTTCCATAAAAAAAAGAAAGTAGTGACTTTCTCTTCTGTCTACTTGTTAAGGCCTATCCTTGGACTTATGTTTTTTAAATAATAAATGTAGTTAGCATAATGCTTTTAAAGCTCTAGTAAAGGCATATGTGGTTGTTTATGTAATGTAGTGCTTTATGTAGTAGTAATGAATAAATCTTTTGGATAAATGTTTTTTCTCTACAGGCTAGAATCCTTTCAATCCATATTTCTTTTTGGAATGCTAAAAATTCTACTTGAGCATCTAAATCTGGGTCACTACCAGCAAAAACATCTCTGAACAAGATAAAAGAAATGAATAACGGAACAAATGGAAATACCCATATGACGACTATATATGAAGCAACTCGAAGATTTTCATTTCTTAAACAAAAATTCTGCATGCATTACATTTATATGTAATTCATTTCATTTATTTACTAGAACTATATCATTGATTTACTATCTAGAACTATCAAAAATGGAATCCTAATCGAAATAGATAATCTTTCTTTATGATGAAATCATTCTCTCCCCGAGCTGCTGGGGGGGGGATGTAAGAAAAATTACCAACCTGACACTTAGCCCAGGTGTTATATTTGGTTATTTACTAAAATCTCCCTTTGGCGGAGAGGGTTGGATTGTTAGTGTGGACGATTTAGAAGATATAATTGGAGGACATGTATGGTTAGGCTCCATTTGTATATTTGGTGGAATCTGGCATATCCTAACCAAACCCTTTGCATGGGCTCGGCGAGCACTTGTATGGTCTGGGGAGGCTTACTTGTCTTATAGTTTAGGTGCTTTATCTGTTTTTGGTTTCATCGCTTGTTGTTTTGTCTGGTTCAATAATACTGCTTACCCTAGTGAGTTTTACGGGCCCACTGGGCCAGAAGCTTCTCAAGCTCAAGCATTCACTTTTCTAGTTAGAGACCAACGTCTTGGGGCTAACGTGGGATCCGCTCAAGGACCCACTGGTTTAGGTAAATATCTAATGCGTTCCCCGACTGGAGAGGTCATTTTTGGAGGAGAAACTATGCGTTTTTGGGATCTCCGTGCTCCCTGGTTGGAACCTTTAAGGGGTCCAAATGGTTTGGACTTGAGTAGGCTGAAAAAAGACATACAACCTTGGCAAGAACGTCGTTCCGCGGAATATATGACTCATGCTCCTTTAGGTTCTTTAAATTCCGTGGGTGGTGTAGCTACCGAGATCAATGCAGTCAATTACGTTTCTCCTAGAAGTTGGTTAGCTACCTCTCATTTTGTTCTAGGATTCTTCCTATTCGTAGGTCATTTGTGGCATGCGGGAAGGGCCCGCGCAGCTGCAGCAGGATTTGAAAAAGGAATTGATCGTGATTTGGAACCTGTTCTTTTCATGACCCCTCTTAACTGAGACACAAGATCAAATGCCTGAAGTAGGAATCCATTTGATTCCATCATACGTATTAGAATTGGGATCAAGTGATACTTCAAAGTCTTACTTTTTTTAACTCAGTTATATCTATTGTTTTTTGGCTCGGCTAGCCCTCCTAGCCGAGCCGGGAGAAACCAATAACAAATAAAGAAATAGATTCAACGAGTAAAAGGAGAGAGAGGGATTCGAACCCTCGATAGTTCTGAATAAAGAACTATACCGGTTTTCAAGACCGGAGCTATCAACCACTCAGCCATCTCTCCGAAAAACAATCTCCATTTTATTTTATTTGTATTCTCCAGAATACAACATGGTCGTATGAGTTGATACCACCATTATCCGTGACTCCATGTCCGAATAAAGTGGTAATAAGTCCTACAGGATCAATGGGTTCATGGTCAAATCCCTCTATGATGCATTTTATTACAATTTTTTTGATGAGAGAGGGATCAAATGGTATAGTTTATTTATTGGTAGCTTGGAGGATTAGAAGTATGACTATTGCTTTCCAATTGGCTGTTTTTGCATTAATTGCTACTTCATCAATCTTATTGATTAGTGTACCCGTTGTATTTGCTTCTTCTGACGGTTGGTCAAGTAACAAAAATGTTGTATTTTCCGGTACATCATTATGGATTGGATTAGTCTTTCTAGTAGCTATCCTTAATTCTCTCATCTCTTGAACCAATTCAGTATTTTCCAGATAAAAAAAAAGGACCCCCTAAAATCCCTTCGGGTTGTGAGACACATTAAAATTCCATAATATAAGATTAAAATGAATCCCGAAAAGGAAAATAAAGAAAAAATTGGGGGGGTCAAAGCCCAACTTCTTGAATAAACAAAAAATTATATTGTTATATTCTATGTTATATGTTATAATAACATAGAATCTATTATATATCTTATATATATATATTATATATTAATATTATTAAATATATATTATATTAAATATATATTATAAATATATATTATTAAATATTAAAATTAAATTAGAATTAATTAAATTAGAATTAAATATTAAAATTAAATTAGACAATTGGAATCGTTCTGAAGATAGTATCCGTCTCTGCACAATAATGATCCAGACATGAATATCATATATGTGGAAACATATGCGGGCTTATCAGGAACGAAAAAACGCGGATATGGTCGAATGGTAAAATTTCTCTTTGCCAAGGAGAAGATGCGGGTTCGATTCCCGCTATCCGCCTATAGTGAATTAGTGAAT